TATTAATATGAAGTTTCTTTCTTTGCTACAGCTCAAAGAAATCATCGTTTTGGACGATGCATTTGTAGCGAGCCTTTTTTTTAGTATTTACTAGAAAATTTTGTCTTCCTTTTTCTTTCTATAGTGGAGATAGCCGCACGTAATGACAGATCACTGCCATATTATTAAAAGCTTGTGGTAAGAATGGGTTTCGCTCTAGTGCCCTAAAATAATATTCTAAAGCTTTTGTATGTTCTCCATTACTTGTGTGAATAAGGCCTATATTATAGAGTATATAACTTCGATCGTAGGGATCGATTTCTAGTCGCATAGCTTCATAATAATTCTGTAAAGCTTCCGCATAATTTCCTTCGGATTGAGCTGACATCCGTTACGGTCGTTATTCGATTAAAAGAATCTCCGTTCCAGAACCGTACATGAAATTTTCACCTCATACGGCTCCTCCCTTAAATATACATAATGAGAATTAAAAATACATGGAATAATCAAAAAGGATTAAAACATTCTCATTATGAACTGAGCGGGGCTAGTGTTTTTACAAAAAATTTCTAGCCAACCTTCTTGCGCAAGATATTTTACTAGAATCAAGTGTCTTGATACTAAATAAAAAGGATAACTCCAACAATTCCTTTGTCCTCAACGCCTCCTAATTTCCAGGAAATAGTCACTTCAACAGTCTTCGATGGTTATACGGGTATCCAAAGTACGAACGAGATGGATGTTTGTTGTCCCAACCATTCTTGTTAGTCCCAATCCAGGTAAGAAAAGAAAGGGAATAGGTAAGTAATTTTTAACAAAGTTTTCGTGTTGTCGATTGCTAGGTGTAGTGCTTCTTCCCCTATGCCGCCTATTGGTACTATATTACTAGGAAGTAGGATTGACCTGTAATACAAAACACAAAGGTGTAACCTTTCGCTCAATACTAAAATCGATAACTGAAGCATAGTATCCGAGGTTGCATCAATCGGGGATACACGACAGAAGGAATTGTTCTATTTCTAAACTTCACCTTCAACAAGCGTAGGTTTATTTATATAATATGTAATATGGAAATGGAATAAGAATATTTTTTCTTTCTATCCCGAATCGTGTGCCTTTCTCATAAAACTAGGAGCAGTAAAAGGAAACTAAATAATAAAAAAATCAAATCACACCATCTCTGTAATAAGTAAATGCCTCTTTTTCTCCTGAAGTTGTCGGAATTATTCGTAATAAGATATTGGCCACAATTGAAAAGGTCTTATCAATAAAATTTCCATTTATCCGCGATCTAGGCATAGGTATCAATCCATTCTAAAATTCTTCTCATTACCCCTTGTGGGAAAACGATTACACAAACAAAGGATTTGTACAGTACGAAATAACATAAAAACAGATTCATTTACAAACCAAAAAATTACAATAAAGAGCCAAATTTTCTACTACTACTTATACTGCTATTTATCCCAATTATTGCAAATACCCAAACAAATTGCTCCTTTTTAAGAATCAATAAGAAATAGTGGAATCCCATTCGAATTCATACAAATGAAATGTAGTAGTATAGGAGCTATTCCGATTTCATCGAAGCGTAAGAATCAAGGAATTTTTGATCTAAAAAGAAAAGGGAAAAAGAATCGAATAATCATTTATCGAAATATCAAATTAATGGATAGGAACATTATCTTTCCAAATATGAATCAATATATATTTTATCCTTTCACAAGGAAAAACTTTGTTTTTAATTAAATCCTACGAGTAAATCTTAAAAAAAAAAAAGATTCTATTACTATTAGTTATAGTATTGGTGGGTTGGTCCTAGTCGTACCTATCCAAACAAAAATGGAATAGTAATAGAAATATGAACTAGAGTAATGGCTCGCTATTTCTTCGGTTTCTGAGTCATAATCGTTGTGTAGGAGAGATGGCCGAGTGGTTCAAGGCGTAGCATTGGAACTGCTATGTAGGCTTTTGTTTACCGAGGGTTCGAATCCCTCTCTTTCCGTACTTTCACCTAATTTAATTCGCCAACATTCCTAACTGTAACAAATCAAACAACATAAAATCCTATTATTAGAACATAAGAGTTGGATCCTTCTTTTATTTTGATATATATTTATTCTATTTCGAATTGCCGCGGTACATAAAATACTGGAACGAATGGACAAGGAGTGAAAATCTTTCTGCCAATCTAGGATACATGATATAGGATAAAATCTGGATCAAACCTCTGACTTTAAACCTTAAGTCATTTGACTTTGGCGAAAGAAAGGGACCCAATTGTCCGAACTCTTTGCTTTGTATTTTATTTAGGGCTAAGTCTGACGAGAATAATATTCTACCACTAGCAATTCATTTATTTTCAAACCGACCCACTTACTATCTATTATTTGATTGACTAACCCTTTATATGGGAATGGGTTAAGAGTCAAATGTTTGGGCAATTCCTCACGGGTGGATGAATCAAGAGAATTTTGAATTAGAGATCGGGATTTTTGTTCATCCTTCGCCATAATAGTATCTTGGGATTTGCAACGATAACTTGGTATATCTACTATACGGCCGTTAACTAAAATATGTCTATGGTTAACTAATTGGCGGGCTCCAGGAATAGTCGGAGCCATACCCAATCGAAAAAGGATGTTATCCAAACGCATTTCAAGTAATTGTAGTAAAACCTGACCGGTTGACCCTTTGGCTTTTCTGGCGATACGAACGTATTTAAGTAATTGGCGTTCTGTAATACCATAATGAAAACGCAATTTTTGTTTTTCTTCTAGACGAATACGATATTGAGATCTTTTCCCGGAACGCGATTGGTTTCTAAGATCACTTCCCGCTCTAGGCCTTTTATTGGTTAGTCCAGGTAAAGCCCCTAAACGGCGTATTTTTTTGAAACGAGGCCCTCGGTAACGCGACATAAAGACTCCTTTCTTTATTTATTTTATTTCTATTTATATATATATATATATATTCCATATTTACAAAAAAACCTAAATTAAAACTGAACTAAATGATAAATGAAACGAAATCCCCTAAAGTATTGTATTCCAATGAATAAGAAAATGAATTGTATATCCATCATATACGAACCTTTTTATATATTATATATTTGTATTAAAATATGCTAAGTAAAATAAAAGAAAGAGTTTTTTCCTGATTTGTTCTGCTGAGATTGAACCCTTTTCCTTTTATTCCTAGTTGTAAGTTTCTACGACATAATAGATCGTTTTCAAGAAGGGAAAGGCACCCTTGTTCTTTTCTTTGTTCTTCGATTGCAAAAAAAAATATATATAATAAATAAAAAAAGATTGAACAAAGAAAATGGAGAAAAGCCGGCTATCGGAATCGAACCGATGACCATCGCATTACAAATGCGATGCTCTAACCTCTGAGCTAAGCGGGCTCCCAGAAATTGTACATGCACTGGAATTTAATGAACTATATTTTAGTTTAGGCTTATTCATTTTTATCCTTGTATGATATAAATTTCTAATAAATAGAAATATTGAATTTAGTTTATTTCTTTCTATGTATATTCTATTTTGCGCCTAGAACAATTAGATTCTATTTAAATTCGATTTATAAATTATAGCAAATTCTATTTCTCTTTTTAGTAGAGCTATGAATTTTCAAATTCATTTCAAATCGAAATTCAAAACAAATTTCATTATGACAATTTTTTTTAAGATATTTTTTAGAGTTAATAGTTATAAGGATCTGCTTTAAGAAAACCGAAAATAAAAGTAAAATTAAAGAAAAAATTTAGAATCGATGAACTCCGGATCATAATAACATAATAAGATATTCTTGGGCTTTCATTCATAGACTATGATGAAAAACAAAGAATCGATCCTTTGAGTATTCAAAATTGCATGGGAAAAAAATGGGGAGGAGGATATATATGGTATATATCCATCTATATTGAATTGGAGCTACAGAAATGATAGAATCATTTCTGATTAGACCAAAGCAAATGAAGATATAGACTTCCGATAGAGATGAAAGAAGATATACAAAAAATGAAATAGGAGGAAACATTTGATAGTAATCCATATCAAATCTAATGAATTCGATGGTTCCGGCAGAAATGAAAGAATAACGGGGAAGGACATCACACTAAGATCCTAATCTTAAAACAAAACACAAAAGGGGATATGGCGAAATCGGTAGACGCTACGGACTTAATTGGCTTGAGCCTTAGTATGGAGACCTACTAAGTGAAAACTTTCAAATTCAGAGAAACCCTGGAATTAATAAAAATGGGCAATCCTGAGCCAACTCCTTTTTTCAAAAGAAAAAAAATAAGGATTCCGAAAACAAGAATAAAAAAAAAAGGATAGGTGCAGAGACTCAAAGGAAGCTGTTCTAACAAATGGGGTTGACTGTACTGTGTTGTTCTAAGAATTCTTCCGTCGAACCTCCAATCCAAAATGGGTGAAGAATATACTATATCAAATGATTAATGACACTTCGAATCTATTCTGTATTTTTTTTTCTAAATTTTTAGATATTTCTATATTATAGAATATGAAATTCTCTCTAAATTCAAATTTAGAATATGAAATGACAAATATATATTATATGAATAGGAAAAAATGGAAGAATTCTTGTGAATCGATTTCAAGTTGAAAAAAGAATCAAATATTCACTCCATAGTCTGATAGATCGTTGGAAGAACTGATTAATCGGACGAGAATAAAGATAGAGTCCCATTTTACATGTCAATACTGACAACAATGAAATTTATAGTAAGAGGAAAATCCGTCGACTTTAAAAATCGTGAGGGTTCAAGTCCCTCTATCCCCAAAAGCTTTTTACTCTCTAACTAGTTATCTTTTTTTTCATTAACGGTTTGAACGCGGTTATACCCCTCATTTTTTTCTTTTCAAAATGGATCTGAACGAAAATTTTTTTCTCTTATCTCAAGTAAACGTACAAATGAATATCTTTGAGCAAGGAGTCCTCAATTGAGTGATTCACAATTCATATCATATTATTACTCGTACTAAAATTATAGA